AGTGTAGAGCCTGAAACTAAAGGGTTATCTTGATGTGATAAAATTTGTAAAATTTACCTACACTATTATGTATAACAGAATTAAACTGTTTCCTCAAGTTTCAAAAACTTACGTGCATCTTACACTTTCACATAAGAAGGTAAGCTAATTAAGCTACTGGGTTCATACCCCATTTATGGAAAATAAAAATTTCCCCTTCTTATGAAAAAAGCACCCATAAAAATTATATTCTATATAATTCTTGTTATAAGAACTGTAATCTCAATTACATCAAACTCATGATTAGGGGTATGAATAGGGTTAGAAATAAATCTAATAAGATTTATTCCCCTAATCTCTAATCAAATAAGATATGGTAACAGAAGAATCAAATATTTTATTACTCAAACACTTGCTTCAACAACCTTAATTATATCCTTTATTACATTAATAATAAAATTACACAATCAACATAAAGAAATTGTTTATATAATAATAACAATCAGAATCCTAATAAAAATAGGGGCGGCCCCTGTACACTTCTGATTTCCAGAAGTAATAGAATATTTAGATTGAAAAAATTGTATTCTATTAATAACTTGGCAAAAAATTGCACCCATAATTTTAATTTCATACATTAAAATTAATCAACTATTTATAACCTTCATTATTATAAGATCAGCCATTATTGGCGCCATTATAGGACTAAACCAAATTTCTCTACGTCTTATCTTATCATACTCATCAATTAACCATATGGCATGAATATTGGCAAGAATTCAAGTAAACATAATAATATGAATATGATATTTTATAATTTATTCTCTATTAACTACCGCAATCTCTTGAGAATTCAAGTCAAGAAAAGTTAACTTCATTAACGAGATTTTTATTAATAAAAATAACCACAAAATAAATAAATTGAACTCAGCCATATCATTTATAAGTTTAGGCGGGTTACCCCCATTTTTAGGATTTTTACCAAAATGAATATTAATTCAAGAACTTATAAACAACCTTATATACACGGTGGCCGTAACCCTTATCATTTCATCAACTATCACATTATACTTTTATATAAAGATATTCCTATCTGCAGGAATTCTTATATTTAAAGAAAATAAATGATCTAAAAACAACTATTTCTCTAAAAATAAAATTATATTTATATTAAATATAATGTCAACATTAGGATTATTACTCTCACCAATTATTATCAAATAAGGACTTAAGTTAAATAAACTAGTAACCTTCAAAGTTACAAATAAAAGAACACTTTTAGGCCTTAGTAAATATTTATTTACACCTTTAGAATTGCAATCTAAAATCATTTTTGAATATAAAACCTGATTAAAAGAGAAAGAACTCTATAAGATGATTTACAATCAACCACTATTTATCAGCCATTTAATCACAAAATGATTATTCTCAACTAATCATAAGGATATTGGAACCTTATATTTTATCTTCGGCGCATGAGCAGGATTAGTAGGCACAGCCCTAAGAATAATTATTCGAATAGAATTAAGAACACCCGGCCATTTAATTAATGATGACCAAATCTATAATGTAGTAGTAACAGCACACGCTTTCATCATAATTTTTTTCATAGTTATACCAATTATAATTGGGGGCTTTGGAAACTGACTAGTACCTTTAATAATCGGTGCACCAGACATAGCATTCCCACGAATAAATAACATAAGATTTTGGTTACTTCCTCCATCTTTAATCTTATTAATCTCGAGAAGAATCGTAGATACAGGGGTAGGAACAGGATGAACTGTATACCCGCCTCTAGCGGGACCAATCGCCCATAGAGGTGCCGCAGTTGATCTGGCAATCTTTTCATTACACTTAGCAGGTGCAAGATCAATTCTAGGAGCTATTAACTTCATTACTACAACTATTAACATAAAAACACCAGAGATAAATATAGACCAATTACCTCTGTTCGTTTGATCCGTAATGATTACAGCAATTTTACTACTATTATCACTACCTGTATTAGCGGGAGCAATTACACTGTTAACCGATCGTAATTTAAATACATCATTTTTTGATCCTGCAGGTGGAGGGGACCCGATTTTATATCAACACCTATTCTGATTCTTTGGTCACCCCGAAGTTTACATCTTAATCCTTCCTGGATTTGGTATAATTTCACATATTATTAACCAAGAAAGAGGTAAAAATGAATCATTCGGAACTCTAGGAATAATTTATGCTATAATATCAATTGGGCTAATAGGATTCATCGTATGAGCACATCACATATTTACAGTAGGTATAGATGTAGATACTCGAGCATACTTCACCTCAGCAACAATAATTATTGCTGTGCCCACAGGAATTAAAGTATTTAGTTGATTAGCCACCCTACATGGAACAAAATTTAAAATTACACCCGAACTATGTTGAGCAATAGGATTCATTTTCCTATTTACAATTGGCGGTTTAACAGGGTTGATTTTAGCAAACTCTTCCATTGATATCATCTTACATGACACCTACTACGTAGTTGCCCATTTCCACTACGTATTATCTATAGGGGCAGTTTTCGCTATCATGGGCGGAATCATTCAATGATACCCTTTAATTACAGGTCTATCCTTAAATAATAAATTATTAATAATACAATTCACATCCATGTTTGTAGGAGTAAACCTAACGTTCTTCCCACAACACTTCCTAGGACTAGCTGGGATGCCGCGGCGATATTCCGATTATCCTGATTGTTACATATCATGAAATGTTTTATCAAGAATTGGTTCAACAATTTCAATGATCAGAATCATAATATTCATCTATATCCTATGAGAAAGAATAATTAATCAACGAACAATCTTGTTCAGAACAAACAACGTATCTTCTATTGAATGATTACAAAATAACCCACCCGCAGAACACAGCTTCTCTGAACTTCCAATTATTAACATATTCTAATATGGCAGAATAGTGCAGTGAACTTAAGATTCAAATATAAAGACTTCTTTTATTAGAAATGGCCACATGAAATAATATAACACTACAAAATTCAGCATCCCCAATAATAGAACAACTCTCATTTTTCCATGATCATACCATATCTATTATTATATTAATCACTCTAATAGTTAGATTTATAATAATTAAAATTATTATAAATAATTTATCCTTACGACATATGCTTAGAGGCCATACTATTGAAACAATTTGAACAACACTACCCGCAATTGTTTTAATTTTTATTGCAATCCCGTCATTACACTTACTATATATAATAGACGACTCCGCCGAGACTAGAATTACTATTAAAACAATTGGTCGTCAATGGTACTGGTCCTATGAATATTCAGACTTTCAAAAAATTGAATTCGACTCATTCATAATTAATAACGAAAACATAAAACAAGATACATTCCGTTTACTAGATGTAGACAATCGCACTGTAGTACCTATTAATACGAACGTGCGAATTTTAACATCAGCATCAGATGTACTTCACTCCTGAACAATTCCAAGCCTAGGTGTTAAAATTGATGCCACACCTGGACGTCTAAATCAAAGAACTTTCTTAATTAAACGACCTGGGTTAATATTCGGCCAATGTTCAGAAATTTGTGGGGTAAACCACAGATTCATGCCCATCACCATCGAATCCGTAAATATTAAATCATTTATTAAATGATTAATTAACACAATTTAAGAAATTAGTTAATAAATAATATTAAAATGTCAATTTAAAGTTACCATAAGGTATTTCTTGCATTAGATGGCTGAAAATTAAGCAATGGTCTCTTAAACCAAATTATAGTATATTATACTTCTAATGATAAATGCCACAAATAATAAATCTAATATGACTCCCACTAATAATGTATTTTTCAATAGCAATGATGTTAATAAGAACAGTTATCTTTAGAATAAAAACACCCCAAATTAAAATCAAAAATAGTAATTTAAATAATTTAAAAATAAAGCCCTGACTATGATAACTAACCTATTCTCAAGATTTGACCCCACAACAAGAAATTCATTATCAATAAACTGGCTAAGAACATATTTATTCATCATATTAATACCAACAACATTCTGATTAATTAAATCACGATCAGCTATAATAATTAACATTATAACAAATAAAATAAACTATGAATTTAATATAATCTTAAATAACAAAAATAAAGGAAGAACTATTCTATTCATCTCATTATTTACGTTAATCATGATAAACAATACAATAGGGCTATTCCCATACATTTTTACAAGATCCAGTCATATAGTAATAACGTTATCATTGGCATTACCAATATGATTGAGATTTAATTTATTTGGGTGAATCAATAAAACTAATCATATATTCGAGCACCTGGTTCCAATGGGGACTCCCCCCTTATTAATACCATTTATAGTATGTATTGAAACAATTAGAACAATTATCCGCCCCGGTACACTAGCTATTCGATTAGCCGCTAACATAATTGCAGGGCACTTACTACTAACACTCTTAGGAAATACAGGAAATAAATTAAATGAAGTACTTTTAATAAGTATACTTACTGTACAATTGTTACTACTGATACTAGAATCAGCTGTATCTATTATCCAAGCATATGTATTCTCAGTATTAACAACTCTTTACTCAAGAGAAATTAACTAATGATAAAATCTCATTCAAATCACCCATTCCATCTAGTGGATTATAGCCCTTGACCACTAACAGGAGCTATTGGGGGAATAATAATAACCTCAGGATTAGCTCAATGATTCCACTCATCTAACACACATTTAATATTCATAGGGATAGCAGTACTCTTATTAACAATAATTCAATGATGACGAGACATTGCCCGTGAAGGCACTTATCAAGGCATACATACTAAAATAGTATCAACAGGGTTACGTTGAGGAATAATTCTATTTATCGTGTCAGAAGTATTATTTTTTATATCATTCTTTTGAGCCTTCTTTAATAGAAGTTTATCCGCTAATGTAGAGTTGGGGACCCTATGACCCCCAATAGGAATTGAACCATTCAATCCTATAAATATCCCTCTATTAAATACTATTATCCTATTATCATCAGGTATTACAGTAACATGGTGCCACCACTCATTAATAGAATCCAATAAAACACAGGCAATTCAAAGACTTACATTGACAGTAATACTAGGAATTTATTTCACTATACTTCAAGCATACGAATATATAGAAGCGCAATTTTCAATTGCCGACTCAGTCTACGGAACAACATTTTTCATAGCAACTGGATTCCATGGAATTCATGTTATTATTGGAACAACATTTTTATTAACATGCTTATCACGGCTCATTTGAGAGCATTTCTCAGCCACCCACCACATCGGGTTTGAGGCGGCCGCTTGATACTGACATTTTGTAGATGTAGTTTGACTATTCTTATATATTTCAATTTACTGATGAGGTAGTTATTTTTCTAGTATATAAGTACATTTGACTTCCAATCAAAAAGTTTGAATTATCAAGAAAAATAATCTTTTCATTAACAATAACTATAATAGTATCAATTGCCTTACCAATAATTATAATGACATTGGCCATCACCATCGCAAAAAAAAACATTTCAGATCGAGAAAAATCCTCACCATTCGAATGCGGATTTAACCCACAAACACATGCACGACTACCATTTTCAATTCAATTCTTCCTAATCAGAATGCTATTCCTAATCTTTGATATTGAAATTGCATTAATCTTACCCCTAATCCCTATTATAAAAACGTCAAGAATCAAATTTTGATGAATTTCAACAAGAACATTTATCGTCATTTTATTAGTAGGAATTTACTATGAATGAAATCAAGGGATATTAAATTGAGCAATTTAGGGTTATAGTTAAACATAACATTTGATTTGCATTCAAAAAGTATTGATTAGTCAATTTACCTTTAATAAGAAGCTATTAGCATTCAGTTTCGACCTGAAAGAAAGGTAAATTACCCTTATTATTAACTGAAGCCAAAAAGAGGCATATTATTGTTAATAATATCATTGAACTTAATTCCAGTTAAAGAAATATAAAGTATATACTAAAGCTGCTAACTTTAAGTAATAGCGGTTAAACTCCGTTAATATTTCTATTTATGTAGTTTATTAAAACATTACACTTTCATTGTAAAAATAATAGTAATATTCTTAAATATTTAAGAGATAAACAATCTTCTTCTGTATCTTCAGCACAGAGTTCTAATAAACTACTTAAATAAATATGTAAGATTAGCAATAACAATACAAAAAATAAAGAAAATATTATTAAATAAGTCTTAAAATTATAATCAAATAAACTCAAATATTGCCTAATAAATAAAATAAAAAAATTATAGATACCTTGCGCACCATAATATTCAAGCCACCCATAATCTATACAAACAGAGTATAAACCACCCGCGGTCAAAGCTCCATAGCTCAAGAACTTAGTTCTAATAATTGGCATAAATCATATTAGACCCAAAAAATCCTTAGTAAAAGAAGAATTATTAACATTTTTAATAATAAAACGTAATCCTGAAACAATTAATCCAAAATAAAAACCTAACAACACTACAACCATAGTTAGCACTTTCAAACCAAAAGGTAAGTAAATACAAGTAGGTACAGGAAAGATTAATCATGATAATAAAGCCCCACCAAAAACAGTAAACAATAACAAAAAAAACATCCCAATATATATATCACGACCAGTAGAAAAATTAAACAATGTATTAAAAGAAAAGGGCTTAATTAAAGAATAATAAAGTAATCGAATAGAATATATTGCTGTTAAACCAGTAGAAAAAAAAAATAAAATATAAATAAAAACATTCATATAACCAAAGGAACATAACTCCAAAATTAAATCCCTAGAATAAAACCCAGACAAAAAGGGGAATCCGCAAAGTCTGAGATTAGAAACATTTAAACAAGCAGAAGTATAAGGCATTGAAAAGGTTAATGAACCTATACAACGAATATCCTGACTATCAAATAAACCATGAATATAACAACCCGCACACAAAAAAAGTAAAGACTTAAATAAAGCATGAGTCAACAAATGAAAAAAACTCAATAATGGGTAACCAAATCCTAAAATTCCTATTATTAACCCTAATTGACTTAATGTTGATAAAGCAATGATTTTTTTCAAATCAAATTCATAATTAGCTGCCACACCTGATATAAATATAGTTAAACAACCAATTATTAATAAATAAAAATTTATATTTCTTACATACAATATAGGACTAAAACGAATAAGTAAATATACCCCCGCAGTAACTAATGTAGAAGAATGCACTAAAGCAGAAACAGGGGTTGGAGCTGCTATAGCAGCAGGCAATCAAGCAGAAAAGGGAATTTGAGCACTCTTAGTCATTCCGGCAATCATTACTATCAAACACACTAAAGAATAATCATAAGAATTTAAAAAATAATCATAATAATAAATATAATTCCAACTACCAAAATTTAATATTCAAGAAATAGTTAATAAAATAAAAACATCGCCCACCCGATTACTAAAAGCAGTTAATAAACCTGCATTAGCAGACCTAACATTTTGATAATAAATTACTAAACAATAAGATACTAATCCTAACCCGTCCCACCCCAACAAAATTCTAATTAAGTTAGGACTTAAAATCAAAAATATTATTGATAAAACAAACAACGACACTAAAATAATAAAACGATTAAAATTAACATCACCCCTTATATAATCGCTGCTATAAAACAAAACTATACAAGAAATAATCATTACAAACCCCATAAAAATTAAAGATATTCAATCCATAATTACTGACATTAAAATAACGGAAGAATTTAAAGAATAAATTTCCCATTCAACCAAAAAGGAAATATCAAAATATATAAAAAATATGCCCATAACAAAACTAAAAGTACCAAAAAAGAAAAAAAACAACGAAGACAAATAAAAATTATTTAACATTAAGGCCTGAAGTGAATATTACCACATCCTTAATTCCACAAATTAAAGTTTTTATTAAACTACTCAAGCTACAAGTAATAATCACAACACATAAATAAAATATTAAGAGGGAACCAATGCAAAAAAATTAAATGAAACTCAATAAAATAACAAGAAGATAATCTATATAAACCAGAATAAAATCAGCCATGTTGTCTATAACTATATAAATAAAGTCTGTAAACACAACTAAAAAAAGACAAAAAAAAAAGAAAAAATATCAAATATCACGAATACCCAATTAAACCATTCAAAAGTCTAATCTCACCCAACAAATTAAGTCTGGGGGGAGCAGACATATTGCTAGCACTAAGTAAAAATCACCATAAACTTATACTAGGCATATAAGAAATTAAGCCCTTATTTAAAATAAATAAACGACTCCCCAAACGCTCATAAGAAATATTTGATAAACAAAATAAACCAGAAGAACACAACCCGTGGCCCAATATTATGACAATAGACCCATAAAATCCCCATAAATTTATTGTAAAAAGGCCCCCAATAACCAATCTCATATGAGATACAGAAGAATAAGCAATTAATATTTTAAGATCCAATTGACGTAAACAAATTAAGCTAACCAAAACACCCCCATATAAAGAAAGTAAAATAACATAAAAATTAAAACTTAAAGAATATCAAACAATACACCTAAAAACACGAATAAGACCGTAACCCCCTAATTTAAGTAAAATACCAGCTAACACCATAGAACCAGAGATAGGAGCCTCCACATGAGCCTTGGGTAACCATAAATGAAATATATACATAGGCAACTTTACTAGAAAGGCCAAAATTATAGCTAAATAAAAGTAAACACTACCACATAAATCAAAAATTAAATAATAACAAACACCCCCTAAATAAAAGTCCATCCACAAGATACAAGATAATAGGGGCAAAGAAGCTAAAACAGTATAAAAAATTAAATACATAGAAGCACTAACACGCTCAGGTTGATACCCTCAGCCCAAAATTAACATCAACGTAGGAATTAATCTAAACTCAAAAAACAAATAAAAATTAAATAAAGAAATAACAGAAAAAGAAAGGCAAAGTGATAATAAAAGGAATAAAACAACCATTATATATAAATCCGAAAAATAAGATGTAAACTTAATTGAAGAACTTGCCATAATTATCAAGGAACAAACCCAAAAACTTAATAAGATTATTAATCAAGAAAAAAAATCTAACCCTATACCAAAACCTAGACCAGTAATAAAAAATCCAAAATTACCTAAAAAAATAAAAATAAATGATAAAAAAAATACCCAAACCTGAAACATTCATCAAGAATTAAGTAATGCCAAAGGAATCATAAATAATAAAGAAAAAATAAATATTAACATACAAATAAAGACGAGCTAAATACATAATCATTACCACTTCTACGAATCATTCTAACCAATACAGATAAACCAAGAGCACCCTCACAAACAGAAAAAACTAAAAAAATAACTAAAAACCAATCCATATTGCCTAAGAAAGTTAATCAAATAAAAATATAATAAAATAAACCTAAAACTATAAATTCAAGGCCTAACAATATTAACAACAAATGTTTACGAAAAGAAGAAAAAACGTATAAACCACTGAAAAAAATCATATAAAAAAAAAATAATATTAAAGAAATAAGTTTTAATAGTTTAAAATAAAACATTGGTCTTGTAAATCAAAATTGAATTAAAATTCTTAAAACTTCAGAGGAAGAAACCTATATTCTATCTTTAAACCCCAAATTTAATATTTTTTAAACTATCCCCTGCATTAAAATCATTGTTATAATATCAACTTTGTTAAATATAATATTTATAAATACAAAACAACCAATAAAAATAGTAATTATTATCTTAATACAAACCATAATAACGACATTTATAATAAGAATAAAAACAAAATCATCATGATTCAGATATATACTAATAATTATTTTCATTGGGGGAATAATAGTATTATTCATTTACATCACCAGAATTACCCCCAATGAACAAATAAAAAGAAATATTACATTTATTATAGTAACAACACTGGTCATTAGATCCATAATTTTAATTACAAAAACCCCCAATTTCACAAACAACGAAACATCTTTAATGTATAATATATACAACCTAAAACCAGAACAACTTATATTAAATAAAATATTTAACATACCCATATATACGCTATCTATCACCATAATAATCTACCTATTTATTGCACTAATTGCAGTAAACAAAATTTCTAATATAAAAAAAGGGCCCTTACGAAAAATAAACTAATGAAAAAACCATTACGAAAAAACCACCCATTAATTAAAATCATTAATAACTCATTAATAGATCTACCCACGCCAATAAATATTTCAATATGATGAAACTTCGGATCATTATTAGGAATATGTTTGATGATTCAAATCATCACAGGACTATTCCTAGCAATACATTACACAGCCGATATCGAAATAGCCTTTAAAAGAGTTATTCACATCTGCCGAGACGTAAATAATGGATGATTAATTCGAACTTTACACATAAATGGTGCATCAATATTTTTTATCTGCCTATACCTACATGTAGGCCGAGGGCTATATTATAGATCATTCCTATTAAAAGAAACATGAACAGTAGGAGTAATTATCCTATTCCTAACTATAGCAACAGCATTTATTGGATATGTATTACCATGAGGACAAATATCATTCTGAGGGGCAACAGTAATTACAAATCTTTTATCAGCAATCCCATATGTAGGAAACATAATTGTGCAATGAATCTGAGGAGGATATGCAGTAGACAACCCCACCCTATCGCGATTTTTCTCTCTACATTTCTTATTACCATTTATTATTGCCGCAATAACTATAATCCATCTAATGTTCCTTCACCAAACAGGTTCTAACAACCCCTTAGGAATAAATAGAAATAGAGAAAAAATTCCATTCCATCCATTCTTCTCTATCAAGGATTCAATCACAATATTATTATTAATAATATTATTGATAATAATCTCCTTGATATCACCATATATATTAGGAGACCCGGACAATTTCATCCCGGCTAACCCCCTAGTGACACCTCCCCATATTCAGCCAGAATGATACTTCTTATTCGCATATGCAATTCTACGATCAATCCCTAATAAGCTAGGAGGAGTTATTGCACTAGTGATATCAATTGCCATTACCATAATTATGCCATTCTATAACAAATCCAAATTCCAAGGAAATCAATTCTACCCTCTAAATCAAATTATATTCTGAATAATAACAACTACAGTAATTTTACTAACGTGAGTAGGTAAACAACCAGTAGAAGAGCCGTACATTACAACAGGGCAAATATTAACAATCTTATACTTCTCATATTTCACAATAAATACATGAATTAATAAGATATGAGATAAATTAATTAAATAGTTAATAAGCTGCATTTAAGCGTATGTTTTGAAAACATAAATCTAGAAGTTCAACCCTTCTATTAACTTAAAATATTCATAATATAATCAAATAATAATTAACTTAAAATCAACAATACCACATCTAGCCAATTAAGACCATAAAGAATAAAACCCTAAGCCCAAAAAAGAAAAACAAATAATTTAACGATACAGGTAAAAACCCCTTTCAAGCTAAATACATGAGCCTATCATAACGATACCGTGGCAAAGTACCACGAACTCATAAAAAAGAAAAAGAAATAAGAGTTAACTTAAAAAAAAAAATTAAAGAACTATAATTACCCCCAAAAAAAAATAAAACAATTAAAAAACTTATAAAAATAATTATCGCATATTCAGCCAAAAAAATCAAAGCAAAACCCGCAGCCCCATACTCAACATTAAAGCCTGAAACCAACTCAGATTCCCCCTCTGCAAAATCAAAAGGAGTTCGATTGGTTTCAGCTAAACAAGAACAATAAAAACAAAGGAATAACGGAAAACAAAAAACTACAAACCAGACATCATAATAAAAAAAAAAACTTACATCATAAGAACCAATCAACAAAAAAACAGACAATATAATTAAAGACAATCTTACCTCATAAGAAATGGTTTGAGCTACAGAACGTAAAGACCCCAGCAAAGAATAATTAGAATTAGAAGATCAGCCAGCAACCATTAAACCATAAACCCCCAAACTCATAATACACAATATAAATAAAAACCCCAAATCCATAGAACAAAAAAAAGTAATATAAGGAAATAATAATCAAAGAAGTAGAGCCAAAAACAATCTAAAAATAGGGGAAAAATAATATAAAACATAATTAGAAATATATGGTAACACTTGTTCCCTAGAAAATAACTTAATTGCATCCCCAAAAGGTTGTAAAATACCAAGATAACCCACCCTATTAGGACCCTTACGAATCTGAATATATCCCAAAACCCTTCGCTCCAACAAAGTTAAAAAGGCAACTCTTAACAATACCATCAAAATAACCAAAATAAAATTCAAAATAAACATATAAAAATCAAATATATAAATTACTATTTGTAATATTATTACATTAATAGATCCTAAATCTAACGCATAATTCTGCCAAAACAGTATTAATAATCAAATAAAATAAAATAATTAACATTAACGGTCCTTTCGTACTAGAAAACATAAAAAATTTTTGGATAGAAACCAACCTGGCTCACGCCGGTCTGAACTCAGATCATGTAAGATTTTAATGGTCGAACAGACCAATTCCAATGAGCACCTTCACCCAATAAGTAATCTTAATCCAACATCGAGGTCACAATCTATTTTGTAAATAAGAACTCTCAAAAATAATTGCGCTGTTATCCCTAAGGTAATTTTATCTAAATATCAATAATACAAGATCATAAAAAACATAAATCAATGAAAACAAAAAATGAATAGTTTAACTATTATTCACATCACCCCAACAAAATTAATAAAAAAATCAACTAATAAAAATCAACCCAAATTAATGAAATAATCTTAATAAAACTCTATAGGGTCTTATCGTCCTAAAAAAAAATTTCAGCCTTTTAACTAAAAAGTAAAATTATATCAATACAATAGAGACAGCATTTATCTCGTCAAACCTTTCATTCCAGTATACAATTAATATACTAATGATTATGCTACCTTTGCACGGTCAAAATACCGCGGCTCTTTAAAAATCAGTGAGCAGGCAAAACCTTTAATAATATCTAAAGGAGATGTTTTTGATAAACAGGCGGATAAATAAAAAAATTGCCGAGTTCCTTTATAATAATTTAAAAAAAATTAATTAAAAACAAAACAATATACTAATTCAATCATTATTAATAAACAAATAAAATTAAAGAATATATTCCAATAAAAAAATTAAATAAAATAAAAAATAATTAAACAATTAATTAAACTAGAACGCAATTGAAACTATGGCTGATTCCAAGCCTAAGAAAATAAAATAAAAAATAAAATTATAATAATACTTAAAGCTTAACCCTTAAGCAATAAAAATAAATTAAAAACCAAATAAAAATTTACTTAATTTAAAAAATATTTAAAATTAAATTTAATCTTAGAAAACTAGATATCTTAAAAAACGATTAGAATATCACTACCATATTAAAATTAAAAATCATTATGAAACATAAAAAATCATATTAATATAAATCTTTCCAATTCGAGAAATAATTATAAAATAAAATAATTTAATCAACCCTGATACAAAAGGTAAAATAAACAAAATTCTTATAAAATAATATAAAAAATCATATACATTAAAAATCAACTATAATAAAAATAAGCATTTCAAAATAAATTACTAAAAACAAATAAAAAAAAACTACTTAAATAAATTTATATGTATGTTTAACAATAAAAAAAAATTATAAAATAATAATCAAGGACTTTTGAATCACACAAAAAAATTTTTCAACGTAAACGAAAACAATAATTATATTAAACCTTGATAAACCAGATTCACTTTCCAGTAAATCTACTTTGTTACGACTTATCTCAAATAAATGAGAGCGACGGGCGATATGTACACAATCCAGTACTAATTCAGAATTCATAATTATAAAAACTTACTAATAAATCCACCTTCAACTCAATATTTAAAAAGAACATCCATTTAAATTAAATTATTGTAACCCATTTACCACTTATTAATAAACTGCACCTTGACCTGAAATAAATTTTAATAAAAAAACACGAAAATATTATAAATAAATATTCTGATAACGGAAATATACAAGCAAATATAATAAGTAAAGCCAATCGTGTAACATCATTCACGGAACAGGTTCCTCTAAAAAGATAGAATGCCGCCAAATTCTTTAGGTTTCAATCAACAAAAAAATACTACCCTGGCAAAAAAAATTATTCTAAAATAATAGGGTATCTAATCCTAGTTTAAATAATAGCTTAAATAGAAAATAAACAACAAATACATAAAATAAATTAATAATATTCCACCAAATATAAAAATAATAATATATAAAAAAAATAAATAATCTACCACCAAAAAATTTAATATTGAAAATAACGTATAACCGCGGTTGCTGGCACGACATTTACCCTTCCTATATGGATTACTGAATCAAAAATAACTTCATATTCAATTATAAATACTACAAAATAAATATCTAATATATAAGTACGTATATAAATCATCCAAATAAATTAAACCAAAGCAAGAATAAAACTTTTAATGTAAAACATAAAAATAAAAATAAAAATGAAATAAATTAAAATAAATAAAACAAAACCAGAAAAAATAATAACCAGCAAAAGAAAGCAACTACATAAATACATAAAATTAAACAAAGTGAATAACTAAAAATAATAAGAAAAAAAAATAAGAATTTTCCCCCTTAAATTTCAACAAAAATAATAAACAAAAATAATCTAGCCACAAAATCAACAATATTATAAAAATTCTAAGCCCAAAACTTTTATAACAAAAATAATCTAGCCACAAAATCAACAATATTATAAAAATTCTAAGCCCAAAACTTTTATAACAAAAATAATCTAGCCACAAAATCATCAATATTATAAAAATTCTAAGCCCAAAACTTTTATAAGCTAAAATTGATAATAGAAGGTAAAAAAGGTAATTATTGATAAATCAATGAATTGCATCCAGATCATTTGGAATGATTAAGATCATTTATTGATAAATCAATGAATTGCATCCAGGTTATTTGGAATGATTAAGATCATTTATTGATAAATCAATGAATTGCATTTCAACTATAAAATTAAAACTGGCTTCCCACTTTGGTTAAAAAAAGTGGGGAAGCTAAAATTGATAATAGAAGGTAAAAAAGGTAATTATTGATAAATCAATGAATTGCATCCAGATCATTTGGAATGATTAAGATCATTTATTGATAAATCAATGAATTGCATCCAGGTTATCTA